TATTAAAAAAACAAATTGAAATGTAAATACAGGAGTAATTACAGCCAATGTGTGACACGTTTATTAAAAAAAAACCTTTTATAGCGAATCATTTATTACTAAAAATGAATAAGCTTACCACAAAGGCGGAAAAAGAAACAATATTAACTTGGTCACGAGCATCTACCATTATACCCATAATGATGGGTTATACTATTTCTATCTATAATGGAAGGGTGCATTTGCCAATTTATATAACCGATCGTATGGTAGGTCACAAATTGGGAGAATTTGCACCTACTATAAATTTCCAGGGACATGCAAAAAATGATAATAGATCTCGCCGTTAATTTAGAATTAAATATATTTTTATTTAATCGTTCATATTAAGTAGGAGATGAAACCTATGAGAACAAAGAGGGGGGAAAAGTCAAATACAAAAACATACGCTTTAAGTCAACATATATGTATGTCTGTTCATAAAGCACGCAGAATAATTAATCAGATTCGTGGGCGTTCTTACGACGAAATAATTAGCATATTAGAACTACTGCCTTATCGAACCTGTAATCCCATTTTGAAATTAGTTTATTCCGCAGCAGCGAACGCTAGTCATAATATGAATTTAAAAAAAGAAACTTTAGTGATTAGTAAAACTGAAGTTAACAAAGGTACTACCATGAAAAAATCAAAAGCTCAGGCTCGAGGACGTAATTATTTAATAAAAAGGCCAACTTGTCATATAACTATTGTATTAAAAGATATATCTTTATCTGAATATGCAGAATATATCATATGGTTCAAAAAAACGGAATGCATCTCTACAAAAAAGTATACAGATATGGCGTATAGTGGAGATGTATGGGACAAAAAGTAAATCCACTTATTTTCAGACTTAGTACAACCCATAATCATCATTCCCTTTGGTTTTCCCAACCAAAAGATTATTCTTACGGTTTACAAGAAGATCAAAAAATACGAGATTTTATCAAAAATTATGTACAAAAAAATATGCGAATATCCTCCAGTGTCGACGGTATTGCGTGTATAAAGATTCAAAAACGAGTCGATCTGATTCAGGTTATAATCTATATAGGATTCCCAAAATTATTAATAGGCGATAAATCGAGAGGACTTGCAGAATTACAAATGAACGTAAAAAAAGAATTGAATTATATTACTAAAAAGCTTAACATTACTATTCAAAGAATAGCCAAACCTTATGGTTACCCTACGATTCTTGCCGAATTTATAACCGACCAATTACAAAATCGAGTGTCATTTCGCAAAGCAATTAAAAAAGCGATTGAATTAACCAAACAAGCAAATACAAAGGGAATTCAAATACAAATTGCAGGTCGGATCGACGGAAAAGAAATTGCACGTATCGAGTGGATCAGAGAGGGTAAGGTTCCTCTACAAACCATTCGATCTAAAATGGATTATTGTTCCTATCCAACTCGAACTATCTATGGGATATTAGGCATAAAAGTTTGGATAGTTAGAAACGAAGAATAATAAGACTCTACTTGAGTAATGGAAAACAAAAAGAGAAATTATAATTTTATTTTTTATTTATAGGATTAAATAAAAATTGTATTAACTATCAATTTTATATAATTGTTATGCTTATGACTCGTTGATTTTTTTAGGGTTCAAATTCAAAAAATAAATGGACCAAGCTTGTAATATGAATTAATAACTATAGAACTAATACAAAATCCATCTATATATATATTTATTTGATTGGAGCTCCAAAAAAAGTCAAGATATGATGATGGATTCTATCGTTGTAACAACTAAAATACTTTTTTTTTTATTTTAATAAACAAAATAAAAGATAATCTGATTATGAACTATAAAAAAATATATAAATGTAGAGTAGATTAAGTAGACGAAAGGGTGAGGGTAAAGAAAATATCAATGATATATGATTCGAAATGTAAGGTCTATGAGTCATCTCAAAAATGAAAAGTCATAAAGCATCAATTTTACCAATTGATTTATTCATATCATATAACCAAAAAAGAAAGACTACGAATATTGACTTAAGAACCAATTTAAATTAGGAACTCCGTTGTAAAATTAAAACCTAACCATTAATATTTAGAGATGGTGGGAACGACGGAACCCGTGAATACATAAAATTTGATTGAACATAAGATTCATGGGGCGGGCTGGCGGAACAAACGGTCAAATATGCTGAGAGGTCATGAACTACCTTGTAAGACTGAACTAGATATTAAAAGAGTCAATATTCGCCCGAGAAAGTTTTTTATTTGATGAAGATATACACGTACTTTAATGAATAATTTTAGAACACCTTTTTTCATTCGCGAGGAGCTGTATGAGAAGAAACTCTCAGGTCCGGTTCTGTAGTAGAGATGGAATTGGGAGAAACAATCATCAACTATAAACCAAACCCCAAAAAACCAGATTCCGTAAACAACATAGAGGAAGAATGACGGGAATATCTTATCGAGGCAATCGTATTTGTTTTGGTAATAAATATGCTCTTCAGGCACTTGAACCTTAGATCACATCTAGGCAAATAGAAGCACCGAGCAATGTCACGAAACGCGCGTCGGGGTGGAAAGGTCCGGGTACGTATATTTCCAGACAAACCAATTACAGTAAAACCAACGTAAACTCGGATGGGTTCTGGGAAAGGATCCCCCGAATATTGGGTAGCGGTCATTAAACCAGGTCGAATACTTTATGAAATGGGCGAAATAACAGCAAATATAGCCAGAAAGTCCATTTCTATCGTGAAATAATAAATTCGAATAGGCATTTTGGATGCCGCGATAGAAATGGATAACTAACAAAATACTTTGATTGCAATAGGGGATTCTAAAAATTATGATTCAACCTCAGACCCATTTAAATGTAGCAGACAATAGCGGAGCTCGCGAATTGATGTGTATTCGAATCATAGGAACTAGCAATCGAAGATATGCTCAGATTGGTGACATTATTCTTGCTGTGATCAAAGACGCAATGCCCAATATGCCCTTAAAAAGATCAGAAGTAGTTAGGGCTGTAATTATCCGTACTTGTAAAGAACTAAAACGCGAAAATGGTATAATAATACGATATGATAATAATGCTGCGGTTGTCGTTGATCCAGAAGGAAATCCAAAAGGAACTAGAGTTTTTGGTGGAATTGCCAGGGAATTGAGATATTTAAATTTTACTAAAATAATATCATTAGCTCCCGAGGTATTATAATTTAATTTATAGTAGGATATTTGAATGATTCATTAGTTTTTTTTCACGTATATGCCTTTATTTCATATTTAACCATTTTAACCATATTTAAAATTTAAAAACGAAAAACAAATAAATTACCATGTATATATATCAATTCAGATTTGTTTATAATGGGTAATGGCACTAGTACTGATATAATAACCTCTATACGAAATGCTGACATGAATAGAAAAGGAATGGTTCGAATAGCATCGACTAATATCACCGAAAGCTTTGTTAAAATACTTTTACGAGAAGGTTTTATCGAAAACGTGAAAAAACATGAGGAAAGCAACCAAGATTTTTTGATTTCAACCCTACGACATCGAAAAAATAGGAAAAAACCATATAGAAGAAATTTTTTTAATTTAAAACAAGTTAGCCGTCCCGGTTTACGAATATATTCGAACTATCAACGAATTCCTAGAATTTTAAGTGGTATAGGTATTGTAATTCTTTCTACCCCGAAAGGTATAATGACAGACCGAGAAGCTCGATTAGAAGAAATCGGCGGAGAAATTTTGTATTATATATGGTAATTATTTATGATATCCAAATTGGATCAAAAACGAAGTTTTTTAGAAAAAAAAAACAGGTTCAAAATTAAAGTAAGGAATGTCAAATATGAAAATAAGAACCTCGGTTCGTAAAATTTGTGAAAAATGTCGATTGATCCGAAAACGCAGACGAATTCTCGTAATTTGTTCCAACCCGAAACATAAACAAAGACAGGGATAACCTTTCTAAAAATAAATCAAAGACCCGAAATTCGAATATAATGAAATAAATACAAATAATAAATTAAGTAAGTAAGAGAATGAATCAAAAAATAATAAAAAAACGCCCTTAATTTTATTTAACATGAAATGGATATATCCATATATTTCTCACCAATTCATATTTATGAAATGATACAATATGGTAAAACCTATATCAAAAATCGGTTCACGTAGGAATAGACGTATTGGTTTATCTAAGAATACACCTCGAATACAAAAGGGGGTTATTCATGTTCAAGCAAGTTTCAACAATACCATTGTAACTGTTACAGATGTACGAGGTCGGGTAATTTCATGGTCCTCTGCCGGTACTTGTGGATTCAAGGGTCCAAAAAGAGGGACACCATTTGCTGCGCAAACCACAGCGGAAAACGTCATTAATACTGTAGTGGAACGGGGTATGAAAAGCACGGAAGTCTTGATAAAGGGTCCCGGTCTCGGCAGAGATTCAGCATTACGAGTTATTCGTAGAAGTGGTATGCTATTAAGTTTTGTACGAGATGTAACTCCCATGCCACACAATGGCTGTCGACCTCCTAAAAAAAGACGTGTGTAAAGTAAAAATAAACATTGAAAATAATTCAAGAGAAATAAACGATTCAATGATCGGAGCAAACAATATTACTATGGTTCGAGAGAAAGTAACAGTAGCCACTCGGACATTACAGTGGAAATGTGTTGAATCAAAAGTAGACAATAAGCGTTTTTATTATGGCCGTTTTGTTTTGTCTCCACTTATGAAAGGTCAAGCCGATACAATAGGCATTACAATGCGAAGAGCTTTGCTTGGAGAAATAGACGGAACGTGTATCACACGTGCAAAATCTGAGAAAATACCACACGAATATTCTACCATAGTAGGTATTCAAGAATCAGTACATGAAATTTTAATAAATTTGAAAGAGATTGTATTGAGAAGTAATTTGTATGGAACTTGGGATGCATCTATTTGTGTCAGGGGCCCGAGGTATGTAACTGCTCAAGACATCATTTCGCCACCTTTTGTGAAAATCGTTGATAATACACAGTATATAGCTAGTTTGACAGAACCCATTGATTTTTGTATTGGATTACAAATCGAGCGGAATCGTAGATGCCATATAAAAACGTTAAATCATTTTCAAGACGGAAATTATCCTATAGATGCAGTATTCATGCCTGTTCAAAATGTGAATCATAGCATTCATTCCTATGGAAATGAAAAACAAGAAATACTTTTTATCGAAATATGGACAAATGGAAGTTTAACTCCGAAAGAAGCACTTCATGAAGCTTCCCGAAACTTAATTGATTTATTTATACCTTTTCTACATGTGGAAGAAGAAAACTTACATTTAGAGGACAATACATACAAAATGACTTTACCGCTTTTTACCCTTAATGATAGATTCACTAAACTAAGGATAAATAAAGAAAAAATAACATTGAAATATATTTACATTGACCAATTAGAATTGCCCCCCAGGATCTATAATTACCTTAAAAGTTCAAATATACATACATTGTTGGATTTTTTGAATAAAAGTCAAGAAGATCTTATGAAAATCGAACATTTTCGAATACCAGATGTAAAACAGATATGGGATATTCTAGAAGAGCATTTCGAAATTGATTTCCCCCAAAATCGCTTTTAAATCTATTTTTTTATCGTTTTATAAAATTCTAAGGGTGTTTTGAACCTTTAGTATTTAGTATAATCCATAGATTTGATATTTGGAATAGATACTGAATCTAATTGAACAAATGTATCTAGGGAGAAAATTCAGTTTGAAACAGGTTTTTATTCCCTAGATACACACTAAAATATAGAATTTTTTTTCAATTTAATTAATTTCAAAAAGACCTAACGTTAAGGATTTATCAATAGGTAATGTTGCCCCAATGCCCAACCAAAGGGCTGTTGTAGTACCAATCAAAAATATAGTTGTCGCTATTGGACGACGAAATGGATTTTGGAATTTATTAACATTTTCTAAAAAGGGTACTATTAATAATCCCACGGGTACTGAAATCATTAAAAGAACACCTAATAATTTATTGGGTACTGTACGAAGTATTTGAAATACAGGAAAGAAATACCATTCTGGTAATATTTCCAAAGGAGTTGCAAAAGGATTCGCGGGTTCACCAACCATTGATGGTTCTAAAACCGATAAGCCCACGTTACATGCAATAGTTCCTAAAATTACTACTGGAAAAATATATAAAAGGTCATTTGGCCATGCGGGTTCTCCGTAATAATTATGGCCCATCCCCTTGGCCAATTTAGCTCTTAATACAGGATCATTTAAATCAGGTTTTTTTGTTATTGAGATAGGTAATGATAGATCTACCCCCCGAAGGAACCGGATATGATAATTTTTTATCATCCGGCTCGAGCAAAAGAATCAAGGGGATCAAAAAAAATGTTATTCATATATATTATATTATTTGTTATACACATCTATACAAATATGAATGCTTAACAGTAGTTACAACAATCTAGCCGTTTATCGTTCTGGTCTTACAAGTAAGTTACAAGTAAATACTCAACACCCCAATAGGCTTACAAAGTTGATCATGATAAAATGCTTTCTGGGTCGTCTCAAACCTCTCGATTTTTGTTTATACCCAAGTAGAGTTGTATACTTTTTATATGCAAAGGAAAGGGTTTACTTGTTACTAACAAAGTGTAGCCTCTGTTCTTCTTTAGATCCTTTGTTTCACTCCGATAATGTTCTCAATCTAATCAATGCAAAAGAAATGAATGCATTTCCATACTATACTTTTAGTGAACATAGAGAAAAAAAATAAAAATTATGCTACCCCATATACTTAGTAGACTGGATCTTACGAAGCCTATGCACAACCCGACTTAGGTCTACTGGAGATCATAGAAAAGATTATCTTCAATCGAACCGGCTTACGCGATATTACACCGATGGTTTGAAACAAGAACACGTTTAGTTATGAATTAAAATGTGGCAGATAGATAAGAACGTATGTCTGCACGGCCAAATCAGTAGTTCAAGTCACACACTGCCATAATCCATTTTTCTCTTCGGAAAATTCACTTCAACTTTTTCAAATAAACTACAGTTAAACTATAAGAGTTGAAGAGAAATATCCAAAGACATGTCTTATTCTTTTCAATAATCCACACTTATAGCAATGAAAACTTATTGTTCCTCTACCAAGTGATAAACTATTTATGCCAAACCAAATAGTTATGATCTTATAAAGGACCTGAAATACCTTGTTTACGTATCATTGAAAAGTGCATTAACATAAATACGGCAGTCAGAAGCGGTAATACAAAAGTGTGTAAACTATAAAACCGAGTTAAAGTGAATTGTCCCACACTAGCACTTCCACGTAATAACTCTACCAGAGGCGATCCTATTACAGGAATACCTTCAGGTACACCTGTTACAATTTTTACCGCCCAATAACCAATTTGATCCCGAGGTAAAGAATAACCAGTTACACCAAAAGATGCGGTCAATACAGCCAGAACCACACCTGTAACCCAAGTCAATTCGCGGGGTTTTTTAAATCCACCCGTGAGATATACACGAAATACGTGCAGGATCATCATTAGGACCATCATACTTGCCGACCACCGATGAACCGATCGGATTAACCAACCAAACTTAGTTTCCGTCATTATGTATTGAACAGAGGCAAAGGCCTCAGTAACGGTTGGACGATAGTAAAAGGTCATAGCAAATCCCGTAGCTACTTGTACTAAAAAACAAGTAAGCGTAATTCCTCCTAGACAATAAAATATATTGACATGAGGGGGTACATATTTACTAGTTATATCATCTGCAATCGCCTGAATCTCGAGACGTTCTTCAAACCAATCATAGATTTTATTGAGATAGGTAAACCAAAGAAACTCCCTCTCTTAGAACTGTATATGAGACTTTTATCTCGTACAGCTCAAGCAGAAACACCTCAATACTGATTGCAACGTATATGTAATAAACTATTTAAATAAAACTTATGAATCCTCCTTTTTTTTCTATTTTTCGATAAAAAAAAAAAGAATACGAAAAATCTTTTTTTGTGATGATAATGCCACAATATCAAGTTGGCTCATTCATATGTTGATCGTTACAGGCGTCTTGAATTTTCTCTTTACCTATTTCTTTGATTTAGTCTTTTTGTTTGCATACTTTTTTGCATACATAGAACATATAAATCTGGTTTTACTATTATTTTGATATTGATAGGAATTTATCTTGTTAGGACTCTATGAATCGACTGAAACCTCAGATTCATACTAGAACTACCGTGATTCAATAAAATCTCCCAAGCTAAGACCAAGATTCCATGAGTAAAAAACACAAGATCATCACAATGTTATTTCTTTTTTTTTGAAAATTTGTTGGAGTCCAGCCGTAAGGTATGAATATTCAGTATGAATCATAGTTCCAATATTTCTTGATTTATTTCATATATTCCGTCGTGTTCCAGATACTAGAATCAATATCCGACGAGGTAGAACCATCTCGAAAGATGACAGACCCATTCTCTGTATTATCAATAGAAGCCATTCTAACAAGTCACACACTCATATTTCAGAAATATAGTACAAAAAAAATTCCACGGTCGAACTACCAAAATAGAATAGACTAGAAATGCAAGACCTAAATAAATGATTCTCTTTGTATTGCAAAGATAAGATCTCGTAAATCTTATGAATCTAATTCATTGAAATTCCATACAGTAAAACGGACGAATTATAAATTTCCAAAATAATAGATAGGAATATTGCAAATAGAGACATTGCAACACCCATCAAAAGGGTAGTTCCCCACCCGGGAGCCACTTTACCATATTCCGAATTTAATGGTTTTAATAACGATCCTGTGTTAGTTCGTTTTGAAACAGATTTCGAACTAACCTCAATGGTTTGTGTTGCCATAAATCCTAGTGTATTGATTAAGATCTGTTGACTTTGTATACCATTACGTTGTAAATAATATTATCATAGATCTATTGCAATCTTGAAATTATATAACAATGGAAACAGCAACCCTAGTTGCCATCTCTATATCTGGTTTACTTGTAAGTTTTACTGGGTACGCCTTATATATCGCCTTTGGGCAGCCCTTTCAACAACTAAGAGATCCGTTCGACGAACACGGGGACTAGTTGAAGAGCCCTCTTGAGGGCTCATTACTTCAATTGATAGAATTAAAAACAATTTCATCTTTTTTGTTTTATTGGAACTTTAGGCGGTTCTCGAAAAAAGATAGCGAAAAAAATAATTCCTAGAGTAGAGACTAAAAGGAATGTATAAACCAATGCTTCCATAAATTCAATCGTAGTTTACAATTATAGCTTCCGTACCTAATTATTCTATTTATTTAGTTGGATTGGAATTGTTTCACGGAGAAAGAAAGAGCAGAGCGGACAATGGTTCATTCAAATCAATTTATGTGCTTATGTCAACTGTCCCAAAGAAAATTAAATAGAAACGAAAAAGTGTTGTATCAGACTACCTGTCTTCTTGTAGTTGGATCTCCAAGTTTTTGGAATGTTCCAAATTCCACTTGAGCATCCAAATCTGGGTCAATACCAGCAAAAACATCTCGGAACAATGTTCTAGCACCATGCCAAATATGCCCGAAGAAAAAGAGCAAAGCAAAAGAAGCATGGCCAAAAGTAAACCAACCCCTTGGGCTGCTACGAAAAACCCCATCAGATTTCAACGTAGCACGATCAAATTCAAAAATTTCACCCAATTGAGCGCGTCGAGCATATTTTTTAACAGTAACAGTATCGCTATAACTGATTCCGTTGAGTTCGCCACCATAAAACTCAACAGTTACACCTATTTGTTCGACACTATACTTCGATTCTGCCCTTCGAAAAGGCACATCCGCTCTAACAATTCCGTCTCTGTCTATCAAAACAACCGGAAATGTTTCAAAAAAAGTAGGCATACGACGTACAAAAAGTTCGCGCCTTTCTTTATCTCTAAAGATGGGGTGTCCTAACCATCCAACAGCTATTCCATCTCCGTTGTCCATTGAACCCGCTCTAAATAATCCCCCCTTTGCCGGATTATTGCCGATGTAATCATAAAAGGCTAATTTTTCAGGAATTTTAGACCAAACTTCCGATAAACTTTTTTTTTCGGAGAGCCCGGTTTCAACTATTCGATATATTTCTTGCTGGAAGTATCCCTGATCCCATTGATAACGAGTGGGACCAAATAATTCGATCGGCGTAGTTGCTGAACCATACCACATGGTTCCAGCAACTATAAAAGCGGCAAAAAAAACAGCAGCAATACTACTGGAAAGAACGGTTTCAATATTTCCCATACGTAATCCTTTGTATAGACGTTGAGGCGGGCGGACACAAAGATGGAATAGGCCTGCTAATATCCCCAATGTCCCGGCGGCAATATGATGAGAAGCTATTCCTCCTGGAACAAAAGGATCAAAACCTTCCACACCCCACGCCGGAGTTACGGGTTCTATTTTTCCTGTTAGTCCATAGGGGTCAGAAACCCATATTCCAGGACCATACAGTCCAGTTACATGAAATGCACCAAAACTAAAGCAAGCCACCCCTGATAGAAATAGATGAATTCCAAATATTTTGGGCAAATCCAAAACGGGTTTTCCTATACGGTCATCAAAAAATATTTCTAGATCCCAATAAACCCAATGCCAAATAGCGGCTAAGAAACACAAACCAGAAAAGGCAATATGTGCCCCTGCCACGCCTTCATAACTCCAAATACCCGGATTCGTTATAGCCCCCCCTGTGATACTCCAACCACTCCATGAATTGGTTATTCCTAAACGAGTCATAAAGGGTATAACGAACATACCTTGTCTCCACATGGGATCAAGAACTGTGTCAGAGGGATCAAAAACTGCTAATTCATATAGAGCCATCGAACCGGCCCAACCAGAAACTAGAGCTGTATGCATTATATGGACAGCTATTAACCGACCGGGATCATTCAATACGACGGTATGAACACGATACCAAGGTAAACCCATAGAAATACCCCTTACTTTAATCAAAAAAAATGTAATTTTATTGCATTGGAAAAAACTACGGACCTAGTTGCTTTCAGTAGATTATCGCGAAACAGGGATTTCTCTTTTTCTATTCTATTGGCATTATGTTACTACTAACCAAACAATTCTATTTGTAGGAACAAAGAGAAACAGATTTATTTTATACCCGATAAGTATCAATATGCAATCAGGGGTTAATACCACTTTACTTTATATGAGCAACTATGTCCCATCGGGTTTTCAAAAGACCCGCCTATTCGTAATAATTTTACTTTTTTACTAGGATTTTTTTTTTCTTTCGATTAAATCTAATCTACATTTTTTTTTGATTATGAATGATATAAGATATTCGTATTATGAAGATAATCAACCCATTGTTACGTTTCCACATCAAAGTAAAATAAAGTCCTTCTTTTTTTTATTTCTTCATGCCTATTGGTGTTCCAAGAGTACCCTTTCGACTTCCCGGAGAGGCATATTCAACTTGGATTGACATATAGTGCGGCTTGTCATATATTTTGGGTCATATGGGATTTCCCCATTCTCTTTCCGAGATATTCTATGTTTGTTTCACCCTAAAATGTAAAATGATTAATTGAATCATCAAAAAAAGGAAGCGTGAAGTACAATTCATTAGATCCCTTTTTTTTTTGTTGTGGGGGGGTTCGGATTAATATTCTCAATTACAATTCAAATAGTTTATGGTTGACTTGGATGAACCAATAAGTATCCAGGCTCCGTTTATAAAACCCGAATGATAAATATGTATATATATATGTATTGTATGATTTTCACTTGAATGGTCTCCCTAGGAGATATCTTAATCAATCGAGTAATATGACGATTGGAATAAGATTGGAAGAAGATATGAATTGAAAAAAAAAAAAGCAAGGTTGTGTATGTAGCAAAGCAAAAAGAAACGGTAATGGTATTAGGAGCATTTGTCCTATATATGCAAATCAAAATCGGTCGGATCTTTACCCGGAGTAGAACAGAAACCTAAAAATATGAAAGAGTCCCACTCAGGAACAAGAAAATAGCATCGTGATTTGGATTGAATATCGGTGAAAAGAATACATCAATGAAAGGTTAGTTCGATAAGTTTATTTTTTTTTTTGAATTATAGAGAAAAAGAAAAACACTCAGAATTTTTGAAATATGTGAAATATGCAAAAAAGTAAAGTTCCTTTGTTAGAAACAATTCGCTATGAAAAAAGAAAGCGGCGGAAATATACGATACACATTGATTTTTCCCCAATTTTTTGGAACCGTATGCATCAAAAGGTGCATGTATGGTTTCGAAGGGAGACAGTTTAATCCTAATTAACCGACTTTATCGAGAACGACTCCTTTTTTTAGGCCAGGGGGTTGATAGTGAAATCTCGAATCAACTTATTAGTCTTATGGTATATCTCAGTATAGAAAATGATACCAAAGATTTTTTTTTTTTTATAAACTCTCCCGGCGGATGGGTAATACCCGGAGTTGCTATTTATGATACTATGCAATTTGTGCGACCAACGGTACATACAATATGCATGGGATTAGCTGCTTCAATGGGATCTTTTCTCTTGGTCGGGGGGGCTATTACCAAACGTCTAGCATTCCCTCACGCTTGGCGCCAATGAGTTTTTTTATTTGATTAAAAAAAAAGAAAACTATGCCTTCTCCATATGAAATAGGAATATTTAAGTAATAATAGCATGGCACTTCGAATTCGATATGAAAATTATTTTTATTATTTTTCAAAAACATTCGATTATGTATCGAGAGAGTAGTATGAGATTAAAAAATATTTTTGTTTTTATATATCGGGATTTTGTTTCAGCGGCACAAACTTTTACACTTTTTTTTGTTTTCACACAGGGAGTCTATGAACAATTTTTATGTTATGAAAGAGTCAAAAAATCAAGAAAAGATAATTCATTATTTTTCCCTTATTCGATTTTTTTTTGATGGAATCGAAAAGAAACTTTGGGATTGCCGGCTTACAGACAAAATAAATTAAATATATAAATAAAGCAACGGTGCCATCATATTATGTTTTTTTAGCTCTGGAAAAGAAAGTAAAGATGGCAAATTTACAGATCTAGGTCTGATAGTTTTTATCTTTCTTCGATGGAAAGTAAAAATAAAGTACATTGTAGAGCCGTATGCAACGTGCAAAAGATGCCCGTACGGTTGTTCAATTTTCCCTTTTTTCTTCACCCCCTCATAAAAAATAGAATAACTTTTTGTTATGTCATATCATCAGGGTAATGATTCATCAACCTGCTAGTTCTTATTTTGAGGCCCAAACAGTAGAATTTGTCCTAGAAGCGGAAGAACTTCTTAAATTGCGCGAAACCCTGACAGATATTTATGTACAAAGAACGGGCAAACCCTTATGGGTTGTATCAGAAGACATGGAAAGGGATGTGTTTATGTCAGCAACAGAAGCCCAAGCTCATGGAATTGTTGATCTTGTAGCGGATGGCGGATGAATGAAACGGCTCTGTATTTCACGCAAATATCCTGATTTGGTTTTTTCTATTTTATTCAAAATTAGAGTAACTAAAAGTCATTCATAATTATCTGGTTAGGATCGATCTAAACCGGCCCATTATGGATATGATTCATCATGCCAACTATTAAACAACTTATTAGAAATACAAGACAGCCAATCAGAAATGTCACAAAATCCCCCGCTCTTCGGGGATGTCCTCAGCGCCGAGGAACATGTACTAGGGTGTATGTGCGACTCGTTCAAATCCTATCAAATCCTATATAGCAGAGGACAAAATAAAAAAAAATATTACAGTATCAACGATCGGTACGGATAGAATCGAGGAACTCTATTCACTATAACGAAAATTTGTTATGAAATTTATGGTTTTATATTGGTGTAAATCTACTCACCTCAATTTACGATAATAAAAAAATTCTCTAGTGGTAGCAAATGCTTATTTCATTAAAGCGTAGAAATCCTTATTTGATTTAAACGTATGCTCGCATTCTTGCAAGAACGAACGGACTAACAGGATCAGCTACCCAGCCAACTTTCCTAATTAAATACCGTTACTATACAAATTTATTTTTTTGTGAAAGATCTAGTACTAGAAAATAGGTAGAGCAATGTGAACTGTACAAGTGACCAATAACCATGTTAGTTAAATGAAGGGGGTGGCTCCGGTGTATAGAGAGGACCTTACCGTTTTCTTATTTTCTTATATATATTTAATAAAAAACCATAGAAACGATGGAACCTACCATTTCATTTTCATTTAGTTTATCCATTTATTTTATTTATTATTTTATTTATATGGAATATATGGATTATCCATATTTATGACATATAATACTAATAGAAATTAAGAATTTGGTGTAAAATACCTAGGAAAAAATAAAATAAAAATAGGGTGGTCGGGAGGGAAGGGTTAGAATAGCAAAAATCGTTGGAATTTTTATTTTATACATTGGAACAATCGTTTTGTTATTACATAGACAGGGAAAATAATAACTATCAATAAAAAATTAATTAGTTATTAAATTAATTAAAGTTCCATTTAGGCAATGACCAGAATTAGGCGAGGATATATAGCTCGGAGGCGTAGAACAAAAATTCGTTTATTTGCAGCAAGCTTTCGAGGCGCTCATTCAAGGATTACTCGAACTATTACTCAACAGAAAATAAGAGCTTTGGTTTCGGCTCATCGGGATAGAGATAAACAAAAGAGAGATTTTCGTCGTTTGTGGATCCTTCGGTTAAACGCAGTAATTCGCGGGAATAGGGTATCGCATAGTTATAGTAAATTAATATATGATCTGCAGAAGAAGCAGTTGTTTCTTAATCGTAAAATACTGGCGCAAATAGCTATATCAAATAGGAACTGTCTTTATATCATTTTCAATGAGATCATGAAATAAGGAGATTGGAATAAATGCATCGGAATTATTTAAACGGCGTTCCCCGGAGAATCAACTCCGGGAAAGTGGAGTCGAAAGAAATTAGGATGATAAAAACATAGGATGAAAATATCATACTCTACAATATTTAGAACATGCTCAATAAAAAAACATTATTCTGCGTTTGCGTTCGGATTGTAATTTGGATTCAATTGAAGAATAAGCTTATTTTTTTCTGGTTCCAAAGCTTAAGGTTCTAGGAGCGGGCTTGGTTCTTTCAAATTGTTTCTCATTATTAAGAAAGGGTAATAAAGATAAAATACGAGCCTGTTTTATAGCACTAGTAATTAATCGTTGTTGTTTCAAGTTCAATCTATTGACTCGTCTAGATAATATTTTTCCCTGTTCACTAATAAATCGACTAATTAAACTCATGTTTCTATAATCAATTCGATCCCCCGGCCCAATCGGGGGCAATCGACTATGAAAAGGTCGCTTAGATTTCATAAAGCGTCGTTTGGATTTATCCATAATTTTTTTATTCCTTATTCCGAAATCCTAATTCCAATTAATAAAAAGAACATTATAGATTATATGATTATATTATATAATGATGATAATAATGTTCTTTTTTGCTGGTATTTGATAGGTTTACATATCGAAAGAAATGTAATCTATTTCTTTACCTCCCCATGAACCGTATGTTTGAAACAACAGGGACAGAATTTTAGTAATTCCAATCGATTGGGCGTATTATGTCGATTCTTTTGAGTAATATATCTAGAAATACCCGTGGATTCCTTATTAATACTCTTTCGAACACAGCTGATACACTCTAAAATAACCGTTACCCGGGCATCTTTACCACCTTTGGCCATGAACCTCCTTTTTATTTTTGATTCACTCAACTCTTCTCGTTACAAAATAAAGTAACAAAAAAATAGAAATTACTAACTCGAAATAAAATTTTTACAATAAAGGGAATATAATATCTCTCATTTTCGTCACCTCTTGTCAATAACTAGACTGAAAAAAAGGGAATATCAACGAATCTGGGAAAAATCGATTGATCTCTATCAATAGACCCGCCAAAGATCCAAACCATAGAGTACTTAGTACCGGTGCCGTGGATAGATAAGTTTTTAGATCTCGCATTGAAAATACTCCTTAATTGTATTTTTATTGAAATACATTGTATCTGTATTTAAGGTATATATATGTAGTTAAGAACCGCTTCTAGTTATAGGTGGAATTCCTAATTAAAATGTACAATCATTCAACTTTCCTTCTCTTAAAACATAAAAAAAAATTCCCTCCTTCCTGAACATTCCGGAAATTGATTCGTTTTTTTACGGTTGATTTCATATGTATATAATTTTTTCTGTTATTCTATTTTATATTAAATTAATATAAAATAAAGTTATATAGAAAAATTAGACCAATCAATGAAAGAAATACCGATATACAAAGATGGGGATTCTTTGATACTGTAACTCAATTGAAAGGGATGTAGCGCAGTTTGGTAGCGCGTTTGTTTTGGGTACAAAATGTCACAGGTTCAAATCCTGTCATCCCTGCTTATTTTTCTATGAGCAGCAAGTATGATACTATAATATCATAGTATATTGTATATGATGTAGTAGAGTTACAAAAAGAATACCTTTCTTTACAGCCTGTACTAAGAAAGCGCTCTTAGTTCAGTTCGGCAGAACGTGGGTCTCCAAAACCCAATGTCGTAGGTTCAAATCCTACAGAGCGTGATTCCATTCTTGTTAGGTTAAACTTTACTAAATAACTTCACTAACTGAAACAAAAGGAATTTCCTGCGGATTAAAGTTCAAGAAAGGAGGCGACCAATCGGATTTTAATTAATCAAAGGTCCAGCCGATCGCCACGTTTGTATTGTAAATACGCAGTTATGCATAATCCAGCCAAAGTTATAGAAATTAGACCTAACACAATTCCAAATAGAAAAATTTCAATCATTTTAATTTGTTTGATAAGGTAAAACCGGGGGATATATATATATCTCTAAATATTAATCCGAATTGCCCACGAATATCAAATACAAGGCGGTACAGAGTAAGGAATACCTGGAATCAATCCCACAGAACGCTTTTTTTTTTTATTTTGGATTTAATAAATTTCAAATCAATCGTATTTTGCTCATACAAACAAATAAAGCTGAGGTTATAGTTAAAGCCGTTAGTAGAAAACCAAAATAACTAGTTATAGTAAGCATAATAATAGAGGAGAGGGGAAATATGTTCTTTTTATTCTTTTTATACATATTCTTACTAAAACACTTACCTAAATTTATATTTTTGACCTATATGAGAATAACCAAATAACAGACTTTTTTTTCGACTGTGTACGGTTTTATATCAACAAACAAAAAGAAAGGTCGAAAGAAAGCTCAATAATTTATTTCGATACTGATTAAAATGGCGTTGCTATGTCAGAAGAAGGATAGCTATACTGATTCGGTATATTCTAAAAACACCCTCGGTACTAAATTGACGATCCCACAATAGCCTTCCATTTACTGCTATCTTTTACGGAATCGACCCCCTT